TAAACGAAAGTAGAAGTTCAATTCAAGGACTAATTAATTTAATTATCTCTTCCATTCCATGGACCCGAGAATGCCAATATTAGCACGAATCGTACGGAAATGTAACTCGGTATTCAAACAACTATTCAGAGTTCCTAGAGCTCCTTGTACGGCCTGTTGGAAAACCCGTTGCCGGACCTGATTCATTGCCCTTTGTTTTTCAAAAAAAAGGGTTTCATTTTTAGACTTTTCTAATTGTTCCAAACTAATAGAAGTAGCATTAATCAAATTTTCTTTTTCTCGTTCTATCTCAGAGTATCCATTCATTCGATACTCATCTGCTTCTAGTTCAACTTTCTGTAATCGAATCCGAGCTTTTTCGAGCTGCTCAATGGTCCCTCTACGCAATTCTTCCGAATTGCGAATAGTACTCAAGATCCTCTGTTTTCGATTATCTAATAAATCTTTTAATGAAAGTAGATTATCTCGCTATTAAGTTTACAACTTTTATGATCTCTTCCCGAACCAAACATGAATCTTTCGATTCATTTGGCTCTCACGCTCCTTTTTTTATTTTTTTGCTATGGGTATTTCCATATCTTTTTTTATTTAATGAGCTTATCCTCTATCTTATCTTTTCTGTTTATATTTCAATATGCCGAAACCCATATAAGACGAGATAAATATTAAGAGGACTCTTCCGCCTAGATAAAAATCTATCATGGTCGGCAAAGTTGTTTCTTTATTTGTATTTGTCCTTTAGTTAAAAATTTGCATTTATTTAGTCAGTTTTTCTTAATGAAATGCAAATTTTTATTTTTTATTTATAGAATTCCTTTTTTTATTTTTTCTTCAAATCCAAAAAATTTCTCTTTTTTTATACATAGGTCGTCGATTCGGCATTGGATAAAAAAGGGCAGGGTGCCCTTTTTTTCTAGTAAATAGTTCAAACCATTTTATCGATATGAGTGTTCTATATCAGATAAATTCTACATTAGCCATTTTCCATTTAAAACATTTCGGTACTAATACTAATATAGTTGTAGAAAGAGTACCCCTTTTTGCCTCGACTTCAAGCAGTTTAGCTTTAACCGTGTTAATGGTCTCACATTATTGGTCTATAGAGAATCAAAGTTGATTTACCAATGAGTCGCGAAATGCTATGGTTCTTTCATATGATTTCTGAATTTATTCAGAAGTAATTCGTCGAGATCGCGCACCCTTTTTTTTATCCGAAAAAAATATTCTAAAGTGCAGCCGGATAGATCCAATCTATTCTTGAAATAGACAACTCGCACACACTCCCTTTCCAAAAAAAATCAAAACACCAACCACTACAGTTAGATTTATTAGATTTGTTGCTAAAATATCGGTATTAAGCCCGAAACTGCCAGCAGATGGCCAGTGAGCTAAAAAAACGAAAGAATGGGTTACATTTTTCATACGCTCTCCTCTTATAGATAGGACGAACAAAGAACAAAGTTTTTTGATCACTTACTTCGCTCGCCCTTTTTTGATCGGTTTTTTTAATGCAAATAGATTCAATATCTAATAATTTCTTTTAGATTAAGTCTTAGGTCTCGTTTGACCTGTGAAAGACCTCCTTTGTTGAAATGTTCCAAAAATTCCTAAAATACTAAAATAAAAGGAAAAGGACTTTCCACTGTCCTAAACTAAGGATGGGAAGGAAGAAGGCGCGCATATCCTCTAATCTAAATTGACTATCTTCAAATCAGCCCTTCCTGGGGTAGGGTATTGTCTGTTCCGATAAATAGATAATTCCAGGAATAATAAATAGGAGTAAATTAAATAAAGTATTGATATAATTGGAATTGCGGAAGCAAATACTAAATTTACTAAAAAAAGAAAAAAGTATCTAATCTAAAGAACTTATTTTCTTTTTTAGGATTAAACAAACGGGTTCGCAAATAAAAGCGCTAGTGCTACAACTAGTCCATAAATTGTTAAAGCTTCCATAAAAGCTAGACTAAGCAATAAAGTACCTCGTATTTTACCTTCTGCTTCTGGCTGTCTCGCAATACCTTCTACAGCTTGTCCTGCAGCAGTACCTTGACCAACTCCAGGACCAATAGAAGCAAGCCCTACGGCCAATCCAGCAGCAATAACGGAAGCAGCAGCAATTAGTGGATTCATGGTGAGTTCCTCGTGTCAAAAAAAACAAATGGTTAAAGATACAATCAACCAAGAAATTCTTATTTCTAAGCTCTTCTAAGCTCTATTGGGGAGAAGTAGCTAAAATGGGGAGAAGTAGCTAAAAAGTACAAATTGAAATGATAATCTGAATTGTCCGAACTACTTCGGGATCTCTTTTTAGTTTCTAATCATTAGAAATTCATACGATTCTCATTATTCTATTTCTCTTTCTTTCCAACCAGCCACTCTTTACATTCCATCCTTCTTTCTTTACTCTTCGATATCCTTGAGTTCCCATTTTCCCCTATCATATAATCCATAAAAAAAAGACGAAATAGAGGAAGAACCCCTATTGAAATCGACCTTATCCAAATCCAATAGAAAATTAAATAAAGATATAGAATTGAAAACAATATGCTGCATAGAACTATATATGGAATCGAATTCCATATAGAGGGGAATTCCATATATTGGATTAGATAATGAATCTAACTTAGGAATATATAATATCCTATATACATTTGTTTCTTCTATTTTGAGTATTTTCACATTTTCTATTGAATCGGATTCTAAAATCATTCCTTAAATTAAAGCGGAAACCCCCAGAAAAGATGATTAGACTTATAGACATTAAGGATATAGATCTAGCCTGACGCCACCCTCCTTAATCCATATATACTTTGGCAATTCCATAATATATATAGTATAGTCTAATCTCTCTCCTACAACTCTAGGTTGTATATTCATTTCATACGCATTTCGAACTGTTTTTTTCCAACCAAGCGGATTATCTGGAACCATGCATGAATTGAGCTAAGCTGAAAAAAATACTATTTCAAAAACTAATCAATTCAATGATGACCCTCCATGGATTCACCTATATAGGCCGCGGCTAATGTTGCAAAAATAAGAGCTTGAATACCGCTTGTAAATAATCCAAGAAACATGACCGGTATAGGGACTACTAAGGGGACTAAAGAAACAAGAACAACAACGACTAATTCATCCGCCAATATATTCCCGAAAAGTCGAAAGCTAAGCGATAATGGTTTTGTGAAATCCTCTAGGATGTTAATTGGTAAAAGGATTGGAGTTGGTTTAATATATTTCTCGAAATAACTCAATCCTTTTTTGCTAAGACCCGCATAAAAATATGCCGCTGACGTGAGTAAAGCTAAAGCAACAGTAGTATTTATATCATTCGTAGGCGCTGCTAATTCCCCATGGGGTAACTCTATAATTTTCCAAGGTAAAAGAGCACCCGACCAATTCGAAACAAAAATAAAAAGGAACATAGTTCCAATAAAGGGAACCCAGGGACCGTATTCTTCTCCAATCTGAGTTTTGCTCAAGTCTCGGATAAACTCAAGGACATATTCAAAGAAATTCTGACCGTCGGTCGGGATAGTTTGTGGATTCCGAACAGCTATGACAACTGAACCTAACAAGATAGTAATTACGACCCAAGAAGTGATGAGTACTTGGGCATGAATTTGGAAACCTCCTATTTGCCAATAGAAGTGTTGGCCTACTTCTACACCCGATATATCGTATAACCCCTTGAGTGTTTTAATGGAACAAGGTATAATATTCATATTGTCCTCTGATAAAAATTGAACTTCAAAAAAGAATTCTTTTGATTCAACCATCTATTTCTCAACTCAGCAACTTGAAGTATTAATATTTTAGTTAGGATACCAAGAAATCACATCAGATCATAATATATATCAATACCTTCTAATATATATCAATATTCCCCTCTTTTTCTTTTATCTTTTATCTATGCAAAAAAAAAGAATAGTAAGCGATCCCATAAAGTTACGCACTTGCCCCAGAATTCACTATTCTTCTTAATCAACGATTTCTTATATAGAGAGAACGCCCCTCACAAATTCCAAATACTAATTTGTTAAGAATCAATCGAATTGAAGTCATAGTGTCATCGTTGGCTGGAATCGATATATTCGCGAGATCTGGGTCACAGTTTGTATCGACTAAAGAAATAGTAGGAATCCCCAAAATGGCACATTCCCGAAGAGCTATATACTCTTTTTCCTGATCAAGTACGATCACAATGTCTGGCAACCTCGTCATATATTTGATCCCGCCGAGATATCCCTGCAAGGTAGATAGTTTTCTCTTCAAAATTGCCACATCTCTTTTTGGGAGATGGTGGAATTTTCCCATCTTTTCTTCTGCTCTTAAGTCTCTAAATTGAGAAAGTCTAGTTTTCGTAATTGACCAATTTGTTAACATACCGCTGAACCACTTTTTATTAACATAATGACAACGAGCCCTTATTGCAGCTGATGCTACTAAATCCGCAGTTCTTTTTTTGGTACCAACAATTAAGAAACTTTTTCCCTGACTTGCTGCATCAAAAACTAAATCACAAGCTTCTGATAAAAAACGAGCTGTTCTAGCGAGATTTGTAATATGAGTACCTTTACGCTTTGCCGAAATGTAAGGGGCCATTTTAGGATTCCATTTCTTAATACCATGGCCAAAATGAACCCCCGCTTCTATCATCTCTTTCAAATTGATGTTCCAATATCTTTTTGTCATTTTTTCCACACTTCCTTTTGGTTTTTTCGTTTTTTTTATCCTACCATTCCATTACGGAATTTTTTTCTTTTTGAAGATTAAGAAAGAGCCGAAATAGCTTGAAATAAATAATAATTGTTCCGTTGGAACCTTCTGCTGAGAGTTGGCCATTGATACATGGTATAAACATAACCTTAATGAATTAACTGACTTCTTTTACTTATTAAATTAAAAGAAATCAAAATATAAAATTTGATCTGTTAGTGTTCTAAGGCCAAAAGTCTAGTAAAGTAAAAAAATCCGCTTTATGTATCCTTAAATTGTATAAATGGGGGTTCTGGTGTCTCATAGAAATTGTTTGTTACGTCAGAATCAGAAGAAACTAATTCTGTATGGAGAAACAAAATATCTCTCATTTCCGACACGAATAGATTTTTTTTTTGAATTTCGAAATAAAGGTTCTTGTCTTGTGGGGAACGATGCACAAATTTTTGGAATCCAGTACCAACAGGTATAATCCCCCCCAGAACTACGTTTTCTTTCAGGCCTTTCAACCAATCAATACGACCCCGTAAGGCAGCTTTTGCTAAAACTCGAGCAGTTTCTTGAAAACTTGCTTCAGATATGAAACTTTGGGTATTCAGGGAAGCCCTTGTTATTCCCAATAAGATTGCCCGATAATAGATCGATTCATCCAAAGCTCGCCCTGCCCATTCCGCTCGCAATAGTCCGATTAATTCCCCAGGTAAAAAAACATTAGACATTCCATCTTCGGAAACCCGCACTTTTGATGTTACTTGGCGTATAATAATCTCTATATGTCTATTATGGATCTGTACCCCTTGGGATCGATAAACCTTTTGGATCTTATTAACCAAAGAGATACGACTTTGGGCTATGGTTAGCTCAGCTCCAATCAAGAATCCCCAGGGGACCCCAAGAATTCTTGGTATACGCTCATTCCAATTCTCAATTCTTCTTTCGAGATTCGGTGATAGTGAATCAATTGAACGCGCTTCAAAGATTTGTTCTACTTTTGGAAGACCTTGCGTTATGTCACTCGATCTCGATTTTTCATATATAAACGTAACTAATCTATCTCCTTTGTAAAGGATTTCTCCATAATGACCATGAACAGTTGCTCCTGTAGTGGCCAAATAAGGCTTAGCTGCTCTTATAACAAAGGAATCGATATTAACAGTGAAAATTTGACCAGATTTTTTTATGTGCAAGTTAAATAGACATACATTTTCACAAATAAATTGCCCAAGGTGAATTATTGCCGATGTCTTCTCCCAAGAATCATAATGGAGAAAGTGCCAATTCAAATGGAATGGATCCAACATGGTGTTACTATCGAAATTAGAAATCTTTTGATTTTCATCTATTAAAGAGTATTTAAGTCCTTGAAGTACTTGGAAGGTTTGTTTCAAATTGTCAAGGAACAAATATTTTTTTACCAGGATCTGATTATGCGTTAGTAAATAGTAAGATAAATAAAATTTCGATATACTGGGTACAATAGCGCCTAAGGGCCCAAAAATCTCGCGAATAGGAATTCGAGGATTCGATTCTTTTATCACATTGGGATGTTTTGAATTCTTGAATAACCCAATTCTAGAACAATTGGATGCCAACAAAATCATCAAAGATTGGTATTCTTTATTTCGATTCAACAAGGTCCCAATAGCTTCTTGATGTTGGCTAGGTGATTCAATCTTTGCCTTGGAATAAAAGGATTTGGTATTGGTGCGATCTAGCCTATTATTGGGAATTGGTCCTGCGCTTGTCCTATCATACCTTCTTCGGGTACACGAAATAGTGGATTTGACTAACTCAATTCTTAGGAAATCGCGAATAAGATTATTCGCTCTTACCCCAACAAGGGAAACACGAGCCTCCTCTTTTTCTTCTTGTTCCCAATTCACTACTAAGCAAGTTCGAACAAATTGGCTATTCGTGTGATAAATTCTTTGAGTTAACTTGCTATTTTCATGAGAAATAAAATTGACAAGTCGAAGTTGGAGATTATCTTCTTCTTGGAAGATATCCTGCGGGAAAAGTGTTGCTAAATTTCTCCCTTCCTCCATTTGATATGCGACTGCTGGTCGAACCGAAACAAAATACTTTTCCTTGCTCTTAAGAATTTTTTTCCGTTGAACATAGACCCAATTTTTCCTTTTTTTTGATTCCTTAGAAGCTTTTTTTGCTCTTTCTGTTGGTATCAAACTGCCACCCAATATTTTATCTGCCTCTTCAGGAAAATGAATATCTCCGGAAAAGATTTTGAGCTCCGTATGGCTTTTTTTTCTCTTCACTCGGACCAGTCCACCTAGTCGACTTCTTGTATTTTTTGTTAGTTGTGTATCCACTCCAATAATACTATTGTCAAGTACCTTTAGGGATGAAGATCTCGGCAAGATATGCAGTTCTTGAAGAATGAAAAAAAAACGATCTACTTCTTTTTGGTATTTTAGACTCAATTCTTTTGTTCCTCCATGCTCAATCAAACCCTCTTTTTTTAAGAGGGAATCCTCCTCTGGGCTCCCGTATTCGTCCTCTGAGTCTTCTTCTGAGTCTTCCTCTAAAGTCCCGTATTCGTCCTCAGAACCCTCCCCGGGGTTCCCGTATTCGTCTTCTGAGTCTTCCTCTAGAGTTCCGTATTCATTCTCTCGGGTCCTATATTCACTCTCTGGGTTCCCATATTCTTCGTCTTCTGAGTTTTTCTCGAGAGTCCTATATTCGTTCTCCGGGCTGCCATACTCGTCTTCTAGGGTTTCATATTCGTCCTCCAGGATTTCATATTTATCTTCTTCTAGGATTTCATATTCGTCCTCTCGGGTCCTATATTCGTCTTCTAGGGTCTCATATTCATTCTCTGAGTCTGCCTCTCGAGTCTTATATTCGTCCTCTAGGGCCCTATATCTAAATTTAACAACTCCTGAACCTTTTTTATCTTTTCGGTATCGTGGATCGTCAAAATAAGCAAAAATAGTATTTCTACGTAAAACACCCATAAAGGGTATTTCAATCGAAATTCTCAAACAGGATATTAGTTCTTTCTCTTGTTCTCGATGATATTGTAATGGAATGACGAACCTATTTCTGCGCTTTTTCGCCAACAAATCCGAATTATCTTGAAGAATAGAAGGATAGACAAAATTCCAACGATCGTTGGACATGATTGGATCCGGCGTTGAATAATCAAGAATTTCTCTCTCTTTTTTACCAAAAGTATCCAAGAGTCTATGTCTTACTTGATCATTAGCCATTGAGAGGTCAAAGATATATTTTCTGTCAACAGAAAAAGAATAAGTATTCATTTGATCTTGATCTTTGTGAAGCGAAAAAGACGCTATACTGGATCTGCGCATACTTACTGACAATATCCATAAATGACTTGTTTTTGGTAATCGACGAAGATTACCATATTGATATTCGGGCGCATGGTAAACATCAGTACTCCAGTGCATTTCGCCGTCTGATTCGGAATAAATATGCTTTTGTACCTTTTCTTTAAAATGTAAAGTGGACGTTCCGGCACGAATCTCCGCAATTACTTGTTCGGATTTTACATATTGATCATTTTGCACTAGAATCAAGCTTTTTGAGGGAATATTCACACTATACGGAATATCCTGACTCTGAATAATTACATGCAAGTCTATATAACATAGAAAAGCAGGTTGTCCATGACGGGTACGTGTGGGGTGAACCAAATTCTCATTGAATTGGATTTTTCCATTCGAAGGGGATCGTACAAGGTCGGCAGTACCCCCTGTGAATACTCCGCCAGTATGAAAAGTTCGTAATGTTAGTTGAGTCCCTGGCTCCCCAATTGATTGACCCGCAATAATACCTACGGCTTCCCCCAATTCGACCAGATCATTATGAGTAGGACTCCGACCATAACATAATTGACAGATCCAAGAAGTACTCCGGCAAGTAAAGGGGGTTCTAATATATATTGGTTGTGCTCGAAATGGTTGTGTTCGAAAGGCAGTTATGAATCGATTGACTAATCCAATTCCAATATCTTGATTTCGAGCAGCAATGCATCGTGAACCAATATATAGATCCTCTGCTAATACACGGCCAATTAGTGTTTGGACAAAAAGTTTTTCCGTCATCCCATTTTGAGGAGTCACAGAAACCCCTCGGATAGTACCACAATCTCTTCTACGCACAATAATATGTTGAACGACCTCAACAAGTCTACGTGTAAGATATCCAGCATCCGCCGTTCGTACAGCAGTATCTACAACCCCTTTGCGGGCTCCATAGCAGGAAATTATATATTCTGTCAAAGAGAGTCCCTCGCGTAAATTGCTTTGAATTGGTAAATCAATCATTTGTCCTTGAGGATCCGCCATTAATCCTCTCATACCTACTAATTGGTGTACCTGAGATGCATTTCCTCTGGCTCCTGAAAAAGACATTAGATAGACTGGATTAGAAGGATCCGTTATCCGAAAATTTGAATTCATTTCTTGTTTCAAATATTCACTTGTAGCATACCATATCTCAACGGATTGGCGTAATTTTTCTACCGCGTGTACAGCCCCATAATAATAGTGTTTCTCCAAAAGAAAATTCTGTTGTTCCGCGTCTTGGACTAACCATCCCTTAGATGGTATTGTTAAAAGATCCTCGATTCCTAATGAAATCGATGTAGTAGTAGCTTGATGGAAGCCCAGAGTCTTTATTTGATCTAGTATATGGGATGTATATCCCATTCCGAAATGATCTATTAATCTGCTAATAAGTCGTTTCATAGCAGTTCCGTCTATCTCTTTATTATGAAAGACCAGATTGGTCCGTTCCGCCATACATAAGTACCCCCTTTTTCGGCTGAGTAGGATTCGATAATTGCTGAGTAGGATTCGACAATGGGCCTGAGTCAGTGATTCGAAAATTTAATTAACTCCCTTTCCTCAATCTCAATCTGGAGTCGCGCGGCAAAAATGATGATACTAGGGAAATCGGAATGCCCCCCGAAAGGGACATCCCCGAATCTAACTTCCTTGTTTAGATAGTGTATGAGTAGGCCTGACTAAATCCTTGTATGGCTTCCTCGATTTCTCTATAAAAAGAAATATGACCAAGAGTGGTTCGAATGTATATAGAACGGATTTCTTTTTTTCTATTTCCCACTATTAGATAGTGGGCATAAATCTCATGATAAGTCCCCAAAGATTCATATTGAACTTCAACCGGAACTTCTCTTGACCCAATGACCCGTTGATCTAGTTTCCATCGGAGCCACAAAGGACTGTCTAAATGGATTAGTTTCTGTCTATAAGCTCCCAGTGCATCATAGGAACTAGAAAAACGGGGTTCTTTATCTTTCGTATACTTAGAATTATTATTATTGTAATTTACTTTTTGATTTGGAAAATTTACGCAACTATTATACCTATTTGCACAAATACCTCGACGGTTTCCAATTGTTAATACATAAAGTCCGATAAGCATGTCTTGGGTTGGTACGCAAATAGGATCCCCAATAGCGGGAGATAGGAGATTCATATGAGAAAACATAAGTAAACGAGCCTCCGCCTGAGCTTCCAAGGATAAAGGTAGATGAACAGCCATTTGATCCCCATCAAAGTCCGCATTGAAACCCTTACACACTAATGGGTGTAAAGAAATAGTACGCCCCTCTACTAAAGTGGGTTGGAAGGCCTGTATACCTAATCTATGCAGGGTAGGTGCTCTATTCAACAGTACAGGATGTCCCCGCATAACTTCTTGAAGTATTTCCCATACAAGGGGTTCCTTTTCCCAAATTTTTCTTTTAGCAATCCTGACATTAGAAGTAGCGCGTTTCGTGATTAAATCGCGAATTACAAATAGCTGAAAAAGCTTTATTGCTATCTCTAGAGGTAATCCACATTGATGTAATGAAAGCGAAGGACCAACAACAATCACAGAACGACCCGAGTAATCGACCCGTTTCCCAAGCAGAGTCTCGCGAAACCTTCCCTCTTTACCTTCAATTACATCTGAAAGTGATTTGTATACTTTATTGTGACCATCCCTCATTGGTTGCCCGCGGGACCCACTATCAAGAAGTGTATCCACGGCTTCTTGTACCAATTTTTCTTGGCACATTACTAAATCTGCTGGCGCTAATTCACTTCTTTTTAATAGATAGGCAAGGTTGTTGTTCCGACGGATAACTCTCTTATAAAGTTCATTAATATCCGAAGTTACTACTTTATCCCCAGACCTGTAAACAATGGGTCTCAATTCGGGAGGAAGAACCGGTAATAAGCACAAAACCATCCATTCAGGTTCTACATTTGTTTGAATAAAATGTTTTGCCAATTGCATGCGTCTAATCAAAAAAACTTTTCTTATTCGTCTTTTTCTATCTTCCCATTCATCTCCACTATACCCCTCGTCTTCTAATTCCTTCCATTCGACCAAGGAATTCTCTATAATAATTCGCAAATCCAAATCTGCTAATTGTTCTCTAATAGCACCTGCTCCTGTCGCAATTTCCCGATTTCGAAATGTTGCAAAGCCTGGGGTAGAAAAAAAGGGAGAAATGCTGCGGTTACAGGATGAAATTTCCTCTTCGAATAAACCTCGTAATCGTAAGAAAGTGGGTTTTTTAGTGCTGGGCCTAGCAAAAGAGAAATCGCCGTATACTAGGCCCTCCAACTTCTTAAGGGGTTTATCTAAAAGATTCGCGATATAACTAGGAAGACCTTTCAAATACCACACATGAGTCGCGGGGCATGCAAGTTTGATGTATCCCATTTGATATCTTCGTATCCGAGAATCAACAAATTCTACCCCGCATTTTTGGCAAAATCTTTCATCTTCGTTTTCAGCTCCGCTCGCGCGAGAATTTCCACAAGCGCAAATTCCGCTTTTTATGGGTCCAAAGATTCGTTCGCAAAACAATCCATCTTTTTCTGGTTTATCGGTTTTATAATGAAAAGTAGAGGGTCTTGTGACTTCGCCAACGACTTCCCCATTAGGTAGGTTTTTGTTAGCCCAAGCCCTTATTTGTTGAGGGGAAACGAGTCCAATTTGAAGTTGTTGATGTTTATATTGGTCAATCATAAAATAGAAATAAGAAAAGAATTTATATTTATTCCGATCAAACTTCCTCCCTATTAACCTGGAAGTTCTTCTCAGATACAAGGAAATGATTCAGTTCTAGAGCCAAAGATCGTAGTTCTCGAACGAGCACTCGAAAAGATTCTGGAGGATCCCCATGATTAGGTATTCTTTTTCCCCAGATCGTAGCATTAAGTATTTCTTGGCGAGCTATAAGATGGTCAGATTTATAAGTAAGTATCTCTTGTAAAATATGAGCAACACCAAATCCTTCTAAAGCCCAAACTTCCATTTCTCCTACTCGTTGTCCCCCTTGCTTGGCTCTTCCTCTAACGGGTTGTTGTGTAACAAGCGAGTAGGGCCCAGTAGAACGCCCATGAATTTTCTCATCAACTTGATGAATTAATTTCAAGATATAGGACTTCCCTATTAGAACAGGTTGTTCGAAGGGGTCTCCTGTTCTTCCATCAAATATTCTGCTCTTTCCCGGGTACTCAGGTTCAAATACCCATGGATTTTTTGTTTGTTTACTTGCTTCATATAATTCTGAAAACACAAGTTTTCTTGAAGCCTCTTGCTCATATCTCTCATCAAAGGGTGCTATTCTATAATGTTTCTTTAGCAAACCCCCCGCTAATCCGAGCGAGCTTTCAAATATTTGTCCCACATTCATTCGGGAGGGTACTCCTAAGGGATTGAACACCATATCAACAGGGGTTCCGTCTTGCAAATAGGGCATATCTTGCCTAGGCAAAATTTTGGAAACGATCCCCTTATTCCCGTGTCTTCCGGCTACTTTATCCCCGACTTTGATTTCACGTTTCTGTAAAATATATACACGAACCATTATGTCGAGGGGGTCCCTCTGAATCCATTTTACATCGATAACGCGCCCTCTTCCACCTATAGGTAGTTTGAGAGAGGTTTCTTTTGAAGTGGATACCTCAAGGCCAAATATGGCCCGTAATAATCCAGCTTCCGCAATATACGACGATTCGCTCGCTATCTGAGGCGTTAATTTACCGACTAAAATATCGCCAGTTTCTACCCAGGATCCCAACCTAACAACTCCGTTTCTGTCCAAATTTCGGAGTAAATGTTCTTCTAGATGTGGTATTTCTTTAGTGATTTTTTCCGCGGAGCCTTGGCTTGTCGTATCCGTCTGAATTTCATATTTTCGGATGTGAAAAGAAGTATAAATATCCTCATATACCAAACGCTCGCTAATTAGTACTGCGTCTTCAAAATTGTAACCTTCCCATGGCATATAAGCTACTAATACGTTTTTTCCTAAAGCGAGTTCCCCACCAATAGTAGCAGCTCCTTCCGCTAAAATTTGTCCTTTTTTAATGGATTTACCCCACGGAACCCTAGGTTTTTGGTGCATACAAGTATTTTTGTTAGAGCGCCGGTGGTTAACTAAAGGAATACTTATAGTCTTCCCACTACTTGATAAAAGTATCGTATGACTATCAGTAGAAAGGATCTTTCCTTCGCGTTCGGCTATAACGGAAACCCTCGAATCTAGAGCTGTTTGGCGTTCCAATCCTGTTCCAACAATGCACTTCTCGGACCGAGAAAGCGGAACTGCTTGGCGCTGCATATTAGAGCTCATTAAAGCCCGATTCGCATCATTGTGCTCAATAAAAGGAATGAGAGAACCTCCAATAGAAAAATATTGGAAAGGAAAAATACTTCGAACATGAATCTGTTCCCATGCAATAGTCAGGAATTCTTGACGGTATCTAGCTGGAACAACCTGCTCTTCCTGAATACCCTGATTCAAGGACAAAGAATTTCCTGCTGCTATCATATAATATTCATCTCTATTTGGTGATAGATAAACCACCTGTCTCTCTTTTTTTTCTTTTGCTTTCTCAGATATTTCATAAAATGGACTCTCTATGGATCCCCACAAGTGATCAATTCTTGCATGAATAGCTAAGGATCCAGTAAGTCCAACATTGATTCCTTCGGACGTATCAATTGGACAAATACGCCCATAGTGACTCGGATGAATATCTCGGCTCCGAAAACTTGCAGTTCTCCCCGTCAATCCTCCAGGACCCAAACAACTCACTTTTCGCCCATGAACAGTTTGTGTCAATGGATTCGTTTGATCAAAAACTTGAGATAAGGGGTATGTGCCAAAAAAGGTCTCATAAGTAGTTATTAATAAAATCGAAGTTGAAGTTGGAGTTAACAAAGTTTGTGGAATCGGTTTCGATTGACGTATGAATACTCTACGGATAGTTTTTTGAACCGCATGTTGTAAACGACCAAGAGCCAGTCCGAATTGATCTTGTAACAGATCCGCAACCGAACGAATACGTTTATTTTTCAAATGATTCATATCGTCATCGTCAAGTATACCCGTGCCAAATTTCATTCCAATCAAATGATCCGTGGCGGCCAATACATCTCGTGGTAACAAGAATGTATTATTCTGAGGTATATCAAGATTCAGTCTCCGATTCATATTTCGTCGACCAATCCTTCCTAATTCACATTTTTGTTGAAAAAATTTCTTTTGTAATTCCTCACATAGGGACTCCGAAAATACCAGGTCTCCCCCTACACAAGCAAATTGTTGATAAAACTCCAAAATAGCTTTTTCTTTTGACTCAATCCTCTTCTTTTCCTTAGCATTCGGGAAAGACAAGAAAATTTCGGGGTAAGAAACATTATCTAGAATTTCTCTTAGATTCGAACCCATAGCTGATGATAGAACTAGAATAGATATCTTTTGTTTTCTACTCACGCGAGCCCATATCCTTTCTTTTTTATCAATTGTTAATTCTGATCTTCCTCCCCAATCTGATATTATAGTCCCGGTGTAGATAGAAATTCCCTTATGGCCTAATTCCGAGCGGTAGTAAATACCAGGACTTAGCAATATTTGATTGATTACAATTCGGTATATTCCATTTATTATAAAGGTTCCTAAGGAATTCATTATAGGAATGTTTCCAATAGAAATGGTTTGCTTTTGCACGTCGAAACCAAAAATTAATCTCGCGGATACATATAATTCGGAAGAATAGGTGAGTGATTCATACACAGCATCCCTTTCTTTTATCGAGGGTTCTAGCAATTGATATCCTTTCGCAAATAATTGAAATGCAATTTCGTGATCTGGATCTTTAATTGTTGGAAACGTTTCAAGTTCTTCTGCCAAGCCTTGATTAATGAACCTACAAAATCCCTCGAATTGGATTTGACTAAATCCGGGTATTGTGGACATTCCTTCATTTCCATTCCGGAGCATCTTAATCTTAAGTTTCCTGTTTATTGAAGAAAAATTCCATTATCAGCTCACTCTTCATCAATCCCTACGGATTGATCTAGCAATCATGGAATCCATATTCATTCTGTTTACTGAATCACATGAAATTCTAGGGAACTCCGGAACTCCGGATACATATTTCATATATGTATTTCATACATATGAATAGAGACTATTTTATTTCGACGAAAGTTCGAATTTGCTAGGGGTACAAATGGAATGAAAATGAATTGATAAAACATTCTTAGAAAAAAATTATGCCACTTACACTTTATGCTATTCTAATCAGATTGGATGGCAAAGATTTCTCATTTTATCTCCATTCTATGAATGGGATAAAAACATAATATAATAATTTATAAGCACTAGAAAGTTTGACTTTAGTTCGATTTAGAATAGCGCGCTTAGCTTAATTTCAAAAAAAAAAGAATTTTAGGATTCTTTTTTTTTTCGTAGTAGTCAAATTCCTAGAAAATTTAGGATTTCATTGTAGAATCCTAAAAAAAAAAGAAGTCTTTTTTTTAAGTACATGCCGATCTAGTTATCCACCTCTCCACATATCCCTGCTTTTATCGTAATTTTACTTAGGCGAGCCAAGATGGTGAGGTCATACTCTATATCACAGAGCAAATTTCCTTTATTTTTTATTGAAGATATTTAATGCTTTGAAAAATTAAAGCACGATTTCCCATAGAGATATGTACAGAAAGGGGATCCGTGGATAATAATGCTGTTCGGGCCTGAGCTTTACCTATACACGGATTAGGCATAAAGCTATTCTATATTTATTATGCCATTAAAAGGAAGGGGGGGAGAATACCTATTTAAGAGTCGTTTGCTACTTCAATTAAAAATAAAAAAGGAGAATTCTAGTTAATGGTTCTAATTTGTTCGGAATTTTTGAGCTGGTGACTAGAAATCTACTTTTCTACTCTTTCATCTCAATAGAAAGAAAAGGGGTTTTCGTAAGCAAACATGGATGAATACTTGCTCTTTTCTCGATTTTTGATCGGATTTTTTGGCGGCATGGCCAAGCGGTAAGGCAGGGGACTGCAAATCCTTTATCCCCAGTTCAAATCTGGGTGCCGCCTGATCAATAAAATACTTAGGCTTATAGTACTGATCGAACTCGACAAATTCGTACTCTGCATAAATTTGTGGAAGAGAGTAACTAGGCCCGGCGATACTGGTACTGGATTTTAAGTATACATAGTTCTATCCTCAAACTAGGGCTTGGTTTGGCGATAGTGGCCCAAACGGCTACCAATAGGGATGAGGTAGCGTTTCCTTATTCTTTTTTTATATTAATTTGAATTGATTCTTAATTCATTCGATTTGATAATTTTAAACTACGAAGCTAAGATGTTAGAAATCTTGGTATCCAAAGAAAGGTACCTAAGGGGTATTCCTTTTTTCAATCTAAGATTGAAGAAGGAATTCCACTAAGGAATATCAAGACTTCCTAATTATCATACATTTTTTTTATCGTACATCTTATGTTACCTACATACAATAAAGTAAGGGCTACTGATTCTATTGAGAATCAGATTAAATAGGCTGACAAAAATAAATTTCGGAGTTGTGGCTAAAGTCTCTTCATTCTTTCATAGAATGGTAGAAAGCGGGGCCGTAGGGTTTAGTTCAAAAATAAACATAGATAGGGGGGGTAGGTAGCCAAGAAATATTTATCTATCCTAATTTTATGGTATATTCGGACGTCTTTTGCTTATAAAAAAAGAGTAACAAAAGTAAGAAAAAATCTTCCTATTCACGTGCCTTCTATTCAGGACATCATTCCCGTACTCTTTTTTAAAGAAACGGGCTATGTATCATATTTATACTTAATGCTCTCCAATTTTACCATACCAAAATTCCTATAAGAATTTGTTAGGAGTAAATTCTTTGAACGGATTCATCCATAGCCTTAGGGCGGAATCCCTTTTTGACTATGTACCCTTGAGTCCACTATGATTATTGATCAATAGTAGAATAATTCCTTCATAGAAATAGGAGACATAATTTAGATGGATATAGTAAGTCTCGCTTGGGCTGCTTTAATGGTAGTCTTTACATTTTCTCTTTCACTAGTAGTATGGGGGAGGAGTGGACTCTAGGGATACTCCTAATTGATTGCGTAGTTGTTGTATCAACTCTTTAATTGATCATTTTGCATTAATCATTTTGTCAAACATTATTCTTTAGTTTTGTTTCACTCCTGTAAGAAACTCTTCTATTGTAAGAAGGAGTCCTTATATTCTACTCTAACGAATGGTTAAAAAAGTTCTATACATAAGAAAATTATACTTTCTTCTACGGAGCTATTCACGACATATCACACATTTTCCATTTGTTTTATACTCTTTCTTTCCTTATTCTTAGAATAATTTTTATGCCCTTTTGCAGCATCTCGTGGCATGTTTAAGCATGAAAGATTCGCGGTTTTTTTTCTTTTACGTTTTACTATAGTCTATTCTCATATTCTTTTTCTCTCCCTACATGGATTTTTTTTTGAGAAGAATTGTCTTCGATTTTTTTTTATTTTAACTTGATTGAAATTAAGTGGATGCAGTGAAAAAAGAAATTGAATTAGACTACTATTTCAATCTAGTAATCTATTCTATGTAGATTTAAGATAATAGAAAGACTCTAAAGTGTGGTAGAAAAAACTATATGTAGTTCTTTCTACCACACTTTAAGATTCCGGCCGGATCCTCTCATTTAAGACTTGTATTTTTTTTATTTAGTCCCTTTTTTAATTTCTTCAATGATTAATTGGAATTCCAATTAATTGTTTTGGGTGACTGTTTTTACATAAATAATAAGTAAAAAGGAAGTAGGAATTAAAATGAACAGTGCAGTAGCAAGAAATGCGAGAGTATTGACTTGCATAAGCTCTTTATTTTTTCTTTTTTTTTCACAATAACTCGGGATGTAATCCCATGGAGAGGAAAAAGGGGTATCCTGTAAATTCAAGGGGAGGACTTGCATTCTTATAATACTGAATCAATTCAATATTATGAATATCGGGTCTATCAAATCAATTCATGGTTGAGAGTGGAATAGCATAACATAGGAAGATCTTCTATCCATACTAAGACCAAAGTGGTTTTTTTGATTGGATTAGGAATTCCTTTTTCTCATCCTTTTTTACTTTTTCTTGTCTATATCTATAACCCACGATCTTTCTTATCTTATCCAATTTCCTTCCTTTTTCTTATAATTATACATACAATTATGTATGTATGTATTATATGACCAACTTTCTATAGGTCACATAGACATCCAAATAAGCAGTAGAAGTAGAAGTGAGATGGAGAAACGAGGACTAAAAAAAAGAATACGATTTATGTATGAATTCTGGTAAAATACCGGTATTCTATTCCATAAGAGTCGAATAGGAAGTTAAGATGAGGATGGTATCGTCTTAAGGGGTAGAGTAATATCCTAAATTATACTAATCGACATATGATATGTATGTGTTTCTTTATCGATCGGGAGTAGTGAAAAAAAAAATTCCTATACGCCTCCTCTCCCTCTTTAATGAGGGATGCGAAATAAAAAAGTGAAGTAAGGATGTCCCTTGGGTATTTGATCTTGCCCCCTGCCCAACCTTTTTCATGGAAATTTTTTATGGAAAAAAGAAAAATGAATTTATCCATTCATTGAATCCTAGTTCGGGACTGACGGGGCTCGAACCCGCAGCTTCCGCCTTGACAGGGCGGTGCTCTGACCAATTGAACTACAATCCCCGGGAGGTGTATGGCATACCTATTCTTAAATAGAACTATAAGAAGATTCGATTTGTCTGTCGTATTCTAAGAAATAGACAAATCATATAATATACTACATACCCACATATTATATGTGGGTATAGTGAGAGTGACATAACTAGTATGGCGTGATTTTTTATCACTAAAAAAGGAGGGTAATCCACTTTCAATAAGAAAAGTCTTTTGTTTGTAAGAAAGGAATGAGAGAGATATGGATTAGAACGAAATTCCCTTTTTTCTCTTTATCCTTTTTTCTATGATCAGACATTTTTTTTATGGAAGAAAAACAAATGGATTTAGTTCATATTCACGAAGCCCTAGATTTTTGGGCCGAGCTGGATTTGAACCAGCGTAGACATATTGTCAACGAATTTACAGTCCGTCCCCATTAACCGCTCGGGCATCGACCCAGGAAGAATTTATTCTAGGGTTTTTGATAATCTATGATTAACCTCCTTTCATAATACTCCCTACCCCCAGGGGAAGTCGAATCCCCGCTGCCTCCTTGAAAGAGAGATGTCCTGAACCACTAGACGATAGGGGCATATACAACCGCTCGTGATTATACTATAACGATAGTATGAGCAGTTTTTTTGAATTGTCAATATACTCGAAGAGTATAACTAGATCCAAAGCAAGGCGTTTTTCCTACTTTTCTGTTATGCTTTCATAGGATTTTTTTTAGTTGATAGTTAGATTAATTCATGGATCATCCCCTACTTTTTAGTAAAATTCATTTAAAGGGTATAGAATAAGAATAGATTAATAAAAAAAAGGATTCTGGAGTAGTTCAGTACAGGTAGTGATTTGATTCATCTAAGATGAAAAAGAGCCCAATTTATTTAATTTCTTTTTTGCAATTTACCCTCTGTGCTTCATTTAGTGTTCAGACCAAAAACGCATGCATCCCGCACTAAGTCATAAAATTCAATAAAAAATAGAGAAATTTTCAAAAACAAAGAAAAAAGTGAATTAATAATTAATTTAGTAGATGAATTAATTTAGTAGAAAAGTACTCTATCAGATTCGAACCGATGGCTTACGTTTTACAGCGGCATCACTCTACCGCTAATTTAAAAAGCCCTTTATCGGATTTGAACCGATGACTTATGCCTTACCATGGCATTACTCTACCACTGAGTTAAAAGGGCTTTTTATTCAATTCAAAAATTAGCCACTTTCATTTCCCATTATGGGTCTACTGCATAATGTACATAATATATATATATATATCGATATATAGAAGTTTATTCGTGGCGAGGTTTCAAATCTTGAGAGTTCAAAACCTTGAGAATTCAAAATCTGGAGAAAATCAAGAAAAATAAGAAAATCTTTCATATTCTTTCTTATCGCTTTCACAAAGTAGAGGCTTTTTTTATCTTTAGGCTATCGACTTTTCACGTGCTCAGAACGTTCTGCCGAATTAGAGACTTTTTTCTTCTATTGGCTGATCTTATGATGAGAACTTTCTCCATTTATGTTTTATTTCCTCTAATTCTAATTGGGCGAGGCATAAAAGAATTCACGTTCTCCATATACCCATATGAGTGGGTATTAATTTTCAGTGATATATTTCTTGTCTGTTTTGGTGAGAGATTGAAACAATTTTCTTGTAAAAAGTAGGCAGTAGAATTTGTACTGCAGAGTATAAATTCTACTACCTACCCAACAAAAAATACCCTACATACCTAACTCCTCTTGGTTCAGAGTTTTACGTTTCCAAAGACTAGGAAAAAAATAGGATTCTGGGTTCTGGAACTCTAAGGATTCGATGATATATGGATATGGAAAATATAAGATTCCCGATCCTAGGGGGAAAAGGAAGGGAACAGATACCCAATATGATTCTTGGGAGGAACATTTGGTAATCGTCTTGATCCTCTATGCTCTTTTTTATGTGTTCTTAGTTCTATTGATCTTTTTTGATTCAGAATCTAATAAACTAGAATTAAGTGGAAAAGAGGAGAATAAAGTGGTAAATGGGGAGAATCAACTAACCAGAGATATTTAGGATCCTCTTTACATCGGGTAAATCCGTCGGTTACTGTCCATTTTTCTCTTTAAGTTACGACTCTTTGTTTCTTACTTCTATCAAGCCGTAGAGAAAGTCTATGATGAATTTTAGAACTTCATCTCACTCTTTCTCTATGGTTCGGATTTAATGATAAGTGGGGGAAGAAAACATCTTTCCCAATTTCTTTGTTCAATTCTGAACAAAAAAGAAAAGGAAGAAAGGGATTTATGGGGGCAGTGTTGCTCGCTATATCTCCTAGTGTATATTCTAGGAATAATCAAACTATTACTTACAGTTATCTGACACACTAGCACACTTACGCCCTCGCAAAGTAAATAATGATCATTGTAGCTGTAGTCATAACCGTAGAAAAGGATCCTAATCGAAATGCATGCATTTTGTTCATACGCTATTGGTATGATAAGAAGAGACGTATTTTACAGACCAAAGGGACTTAAAGTAAAGAAAGACCTTCAATCGAAGTAGAAGTACCGACCACTCACTGCCACGAGCCCTCCCATTTGATTCAATAAAGGGGGGGGAATTGGCCTCGTTCTCGAATGGCTATCCTTGACAAAGGATAGCATTGGTATCATAATCTACATGTAGCGGGTATAGTTTAGTGGTAAAAGTGTGATTCGTTCTATTAATAACTTAATTTGAAATGATATACTTAAGGCGTCCTTAAGTTTTTTATATTCCGATGAAAACCTTAGTTCTTAATAAAGGATTAAATCCTTTTCCTCTCAATAGCATATTGAGGAACAATATACATTCTCGCGATTTGTATCCAAAGACTAATTGAAATTGGATCAAAAATACAAATTGGATTATGAATACAGAGTCGCGAAGCATAATTTAGCATTGGATTAAGTATTCCAATTTTTGAAATATGAGTAAAGAATCTATGGATGAAGATACAAAAAAGTTTATTTCCAATCGTAACTAAATCTTCTTTTGTTAAAAAAAGAAATGGAAGCCAAATAGCTAAAAAACGGTAGTTTTGGTTTACTAGAACCATCAGCATATTGTTTCAGCTCGGTGGAAACCCAATTCTTTTCCTCAGGATCGCCTGAATAAAATTAGGGAACGAAGTAAGTAGATTAGATGTATTTAGATAGAATTTCTATTTCCTACTCTATAGGGATCATCTAGAAAGCGGAGAGTTTTGGTTCCATTCAAATAAATAGAAAAGCTGACATAGATGTTAAGTGGCGAGAATATCCATAAAGGAGCCGAATGAAATCAAAATTTCATGTTCGGTTTTGAATTAGAGACGTTAAAAATAATCAACCAACGTCGACTATAACCCCTAGCCTTCCAAGCTAACGATGCGGGTTCGATTCCCGCTACCCGCTCCATTCTATATAAATGGAGTATTCTATTTGTCTAGACATGGTAAAGGCCTGTATTCAACCTTTTTCTTTTTCGTCCACCAGTTTCTTTCTGGTCTACAGAGCGGAGTAGAGCAGTTTGGTAGCTCACGAGGCTCATAACCTTGAGGTCACGGGTTCGATTCCCGTCTCCGCACTTAGCAGTCTGTATAAAAGGACTATTCTATTTATATAGATATGGTTGGTAGAGGGCTGGATACCATTCAGCCCTTTTTTATTCATTAGTTACTGGCCCTATAGACCAAAATTGAGCAGTTTGTGAAGTCACTTTGCCTCCACAGGAAG